AAAAATAAAAAATTAGAAATTCTAATACTCTAATACTAATATATAAATTATATAAATATAAAAATGAATATAAATATAAAAAATATAAATATATTAAATATTAAATAAAGAATATTAATATTATATATTAAATAAATAATATTATATTCATATTCCATTTTATTCAAAAAAAAAAAAGAATATTCTAATTATCTAATAAATTGAAAAATGAAATAGAAATATTTATTAATATATTAGATATTATTAATATATTATTAATATTAGATATTATTAGAAGATTTTAAATATTTATAAATTAATATTCTTTAAAATCTTTTAATAATATTTTTTTTTTTAATTAAAATAATATTTTTTTTAGTTAAATTGAATTAAAAAGAAAAAAAAAAAAAGAATTCTTTTTGGCAACCTCTAGTGAAAGAATTTATTCGTCTGTCTTCCGATTGTTTTACAGAGACAATCGGGAGACGGTAAGGATTAGATTAAATGGAAATAAGAGTATGCGAAGTGATCCATCTTGATTCTATATATATATTTTACTTAATGAAATCGAGGACAACAAAATCAAAATAAAACATAAGTCTTATTATTCCTACCTGTTAGTAACTAACATTTATTCACTTAATAACTTCCAAGGGTGTCTCCGGATATTTTGTTTGTACTTAATGTTTTCTGATTATACTAGAAATCATATAAGAACTTGTTAGATGTTATAATTGGATTTATTGGATTCTTTCGTCAATGATGTTAGGCCAGAATCCCTTTTTGACTCTGTGCCAGTGATTCCACTATTATTTATTTTTAGTGAACAATCAAAAAAAATGAAATAATTTCTTCATATTGATAGAAATAGGAGACATAATTTACATGGATATAGTAAGTCTCGCTTGGGCTGCTTTAATGGTAGTCTTTACATTTTCCCTTTCCCTCGTAGTATGGGGAAGAAGTGGACTCTAAAAATACTACTAAGTGAGTTGAGGGAAAAAACTAAAATAAAACTGTATCCATTGTTTTATAGATGGGTTCTGAAATTTGATTTTTTTAATAATTAATTCAATAATTCAATAATTCAAAAATATCTGCATTTTGGAATTCTAGTGTATTTGAATGGAATAATGTATTCTATGGACAATATAGAAATAGAAAATACTCTTTCAATTAAACAAATATTTGACTTTTTCCCATGTTTGTATTTTGAAAGTCAAGGTAATACAAATAACCAAAAACTTATTCCAACCAAATTCTTTATTCTTTCTAAGATTTCGATGAACTGGCTCTTACCAAAGTGATATATGGACAATGAGGAACCGCGGAACCCGTTTTTTATTTATTTTTTTATCCCCCCCCTTTTTCACTTTTTTCAAAGAGAAAAGAAATCCGTTTTTTATTAGTTATTAAGCGCAGATACACACTTTCTATAGGAAACAAAATAGACATAGTAGTTGTCTAAGGAAATACTACACATAATAAGATATTGCCGTTGCCTTAGGCGAGTCACATATTACGTGTTTCTCGCTTGTTTTATTATTTGGTTTTTGATTTATTTGAGTTTCTAAATTGGATTTATGTTTTCATTTCATATAATGGTTCAAACATTAAAAATCGGTTGGGTTTTACTAATATTTTTGAAATAGGAAAAAGTTTCCCATAGAACCCCTAGATCATCTGTTAACTATTTAATTTAATCAATTACTTCTTCGGAATGCTAAAAAGATTATTTGATTTTTTTTTAATATGATACCGGGATTGGTCTTGAAAATAATCAGAAATCTAGAAATTCGAATCGGACGAAAAAAAGTTGCCTTTTGATTATTTCAGATTGATTGGAACCAATACAAATCAAATAGATGAAACAAAAAAATTGGACGCTATGTGCATTACATATATGCGATTGACTATATATATGAATATATGAAGATAGATATTGTAAATCGATTCATATTAAACCTCTATCTTTATAGAGTAAAACTTTATACACTACAATAATAGATAGTATGGGGTAGAAAGAAATCAAATCTATTTCTTTCTACCATACTATCAGATTTCATAGAATACTGCTGATTCTAGTCCGATCATTTCATTTAAGAGTAAGACGCAAAATTGAAATCTTTTTTCATTTTTTCTTCCATCATTGCATTGATAAGAACTAAGAAGTAAAGTTTAAGTCAAATTAATCACTTTGACTTACCGTTTTTACGTAAATTATAAGTAAGAAGGCAGTAGGAACTAGAATGAACAGTGCAGTAGCAATAAATGCGAGAATATTTACTTCCATAATCTCATCGTTAAATTTCTCTTTAATTCGCAATAACTCGGGATTTAATCCCATAGAGATGATAAATCTTTCGTCGGTAAGGTATAAATTACATCTCGATGATATCGAATCGGATCAATATCATGAATAACAATATCTGAACTATCAAATCGATTCATCGTCAAGAATTGAATAGTATAACATAGGAAGATCTTTTATCCATACCAAATTCCAAAATGGATTTCTGATCCAATCAAAAAATAATTCCTTTACTTTTTTTTTATATTCTCATCCTTCGATTAGTAATAGGATAAACTTTGAATCCTAAAGTGTTCTATCAAAATCAAAAGAACTCCTTTTTTTGTATCGTGCAAATTCCATTTGTGTGTGTGTTCGCTGTAAACATATTCTATAGTACTCTATTTTATTACACAGATCGGGAGTAATCGAAAAAGCCAGGTCTAGTAGTACAGTATCTCTTTCTCTTGGAATCCTGAATACGACGTTACTAATAATTGTGCTAATCCACATATGTTTCTTTTCCATCAATCAGTATTAGTTGAAGAAATGGAAATTACCCTATTTGTTTGATGAGAAATGTGAAACGAAAAAAAGAAAAAAAAAAAAGAGAGATCCCTGTTAGGAATGAGATTATGTTTGTTATTTTGACTCCCTTTCACAGAAGAAATGAATTGATGTATCTTTTTATTGGATTTCTATCCATCGGGACTGACGGGGCTCGAACCCGCAGCTTCCGCCTTGACAGGGCGGTGCTCTGACCAATTGAACTACAATCCCAGGAAAAAGTGTACAGCATGCATATTCTTACGATTTCATTCAAACCTTTTTCTATTTCGATTTTAGATTAGAATTGTCTTGTTCTAACTGGCAGAGGCGGGACTAATATTTAGACTTTATACTTCCAGATCTTGATATGAATCTAGATCATTAGCAAGATCTGAATTTGTGGAAAAAATACGCAATAAAATAAATAGTGGTAGGGATGTAGCAGATTTGGATTCTTGTGTATCAAAGTTCATTGGGCATTTCCGGAGAACAACAAACGGTTACATCATTTCATGGTGGATCGGCGAATTATTGGGCCGAGCTGGATTTGAACCAGCGTAGACATATTGCCAACGAATTTACAGTCCGTCCCCATTAACCGCTCGGGCATCGACCCAGGAAAAATCCATTTAAGTCCTTATTGATAATCCACGATCAACTTCCTTTCGTAGTACCCTAACCCTACCCCCAGGGGAAGTCGAATCCCCGCTGCCTCCTTGAAAGAGAGATGTCCTGAACCACTAGACGATGGGGGCATACTTGCCCAACCGCCATTATACTATGTTCATAGTATGAACAGTTTTTTGAAATTGTCAATATAATGGAATGATATGACTCGATCAGAAGGATCTTTCCGTCTTTCATAATTCCATAGAATTTTTAGATTCATCATTTTCATTTTTAAATTGTTCAGTCCAATCCCCACTCTATAATTCTAAAAATAGAAAAAAAGTAATACGAAAGAGAGATAGGAGCCTTTCGGGGAATGATTGGTTTGCCGGAAAAGAAAAGGCGAGGGGGTTAAACTTCATTTCTTTCACTTTCATTCATTGTTAAGAAGGATTCGGTGGGCATATTTCTATCTCACACTAAGCCGGGAAATTAAAAAACGATAATCAATCCGTAAATCCGGGAAGAGGGATAGGGATCAACAAGTTATTGAAAGATGGTTTTTCGATAAGAATTTGGTTGAGAGACAAATTGAATCCATTTATCAACGATTCGATAAAAAATCTTGTATCTATGTTTTGAATTGGTGGATACATGTATCAATCAAATGAATTTCGTTAGGATGAGGATCAATTCAATTAGAATCGATTTTGAAATAATTCATTACATTGATGTTTAGAAAATCCAATATCAATAAACCCATTTTACCTATACTATACTCACTAGGTAAATCCAATCTCTTGTTCCTTAATCAGCCGCTATGCGGATAAAACGTATCTATGTACATATATTCTAATTTCATATAAATCTCATATAATCATATAATATAACATAGAATAAGTATATGCAGTAATAAATATATGCACTAGACTCATAGTGGCTAGTTCCTTATTCAGGAATTGAACCAAACGGGGCCCTTTTAACTCAGTGGTAGAGTAACGCCATGGTAAGGCGTAAGTCATCGGTTCAAATCCGATAAGGGGCTTTTTTTTTCTTTTTTCATAAAACTCCAGCGGTAGTATTAATATTTGAAGAGAGAATAGAGATATTGTTGATATTTGTAATAAAAAAACTAAGGAATCGTAGAATTTCATTAGAAAATGGAATTCTGAATTCTAATATTATTGTTATCATTCTAATGAATTCGAATATAGTAATTCTAGTTAGCTAGTTAGAAAGTAGAACATTTTTTTATTATTTCATTATAATGAATGCCAGATATTCCTATTTTCTATTATTCGAATCAAAAGAAATCGGAAAGATTCTAAATCAACAAAATAAAAAGTAAGTAGACCTAACCCATTGAATCAGAACTATATCAACTATTCTGATATTCAAATTCGATAGAGATCAAATTTGAACAGTGGATCTTTTTTTATTTCATTTTTTATATTTGTTTGATTTGGACTCCGCAAGAATCTGTCGATATTTCCGATTAAATCTTCTTGTTCCTAGAGGTTCTATAGGAAAAATTTGCTATTCCCTTCCTCCACGGAGAAAGGTTTATTCCAAG